TTCCGAAGCTGAAATCTCGCCCCTACCATCAATAGGTTTAGCAAGAGCATTTATAACACGACCCAAATAAGCCTCGCTCACTGGTATCTGAGCAATTCTTCCTGTTGCTTTTACAGAACTTCCCTCTTGTATCATCAAACCGTCACCCATTAACACAACACCAACATTATTGGATTCCAAATTAAGAGCAATGCCTATTGTACCCTCTTCAAATTCTACTAATTCACCTGCCATTACTTCATCAAGACCATGAATACGAGCAATGCCATCACCTACTTGAAGTACGGTGCCAGTATTCACAATCTTGACTTCTCTATTATATTGCTCAATACGTTCACGGATAATATTACTAATTTCGTCGGCTCTAAGGGTTGCCATGAGTCTTGCTTAATTCTTTTTCAGAAGCAAAGGAAAAATCAATAAATAATACCTACAGTAGAAGGACTAATCAGTTATTTCTTTCATCGCCCCAAACATACGAATATTAGCACCGATAGTGCGTAAATGTAACTCGTTGTTCAAACAACTATTCAGAGTTCCTAGAGCTCCTTGTAAGGCTTGTTGAAAAACGCGTTGTCTGACTTGATTAATCGCTCTTTGTTGTTCAAACTGAATGGTTTCATTTTTGTAATTTTCTAATCGTTCCAAATTCTGATAAGTTGAATTAATCAAATTCAATTTTTCTCGTTCTATCTCGGAATATCCATTCACTCGAAACTCATCCGCTTCTATTTTCACTTTTCGTAAGCGGGCCTTGGCCTTTTCCAGCCTTTCAATGGACCCTTTGCGTAGCTCTTCTGAATTTCGAATAGTACTCAAGATTCTCTGTTTTCGATTATCTAATAAATCACTTAATGAAAGTAGATTATCTTCCCATTACAATTAATTTTAACAATTCCATGACCTCTTCCCGAACCAAACAGGAATCTTTCGATTCATTTGGCTCTCACGCTCACTTACTTATGGGGCATTCCCGTATCACTTTTTTATTTATATATTTTTTTTATATATATATTATATATAATATAATGAGCTTATCCTCTCTTTTCTGTTCGGATTCAAAAATATTGAAACGGATCGTTGATCCAAGACCAGAATATTCGGAGGACTCTTCCGACCAGACAAAAAATCTGTAATTATCGGCAAAGTTGTTTCTTTTTTTTTATTCAAATCCAAAAAATTCCGCTTACTTTATACATAGGTCGTCGATTCCGCATTGGATAAAAAAAGGAGGGGATTCCCGTTTTTCAGTAACAATAAAAGGTTCACAAATCATTTTATCGATATGAGTGTTCTATATCGGATAAAATGCAAAGATTCGTTTTGAAACTCTCGCCATACTAACATAGTGGTAGAAAGAACACCAATGTTGCGCCCAGACTTCAAACAATTTAGCTTTAACCATGTTTAGGGCCCCATATTATTGGTTAATAGAGAATCAAAGTGTATTTACCAACGAATCACGAAATGCTACGGTTCGTACATATGATTTCTGAATTGATTCAGAAGTAATTCGCGGGATCGTGCACCTTTCTTTCCTAGTTATAAAGAAAAAAGTGCAGCTGGTTAGATCCAGCTTATTCTTGAAATAAACAACTCGCACACACTCCCTTTCCAAAAAAAATCAATACACCAAGGACTACACTTAGATTTATTGGATTTGTTGCTAAAATATCGGTATTAAATCCGAAACTCCCGGCGGACGGCCAGTGACCCAAGGAAACGAAAGAATCGGTTACATTTTTCATATGATCTCCTCTTATAGATAGGACTGACTAAATTGAACAGAGTTCTTTTTGTATTACTTCACCCTTTGTTGATTTTATTTTTTCCGTATTTCTCAATCTATTTAATTTCAATTGAACTCCCCCCCAAAAAAAAATACTTAATTATAATTAGGTCCCAGGCCAGGTATCATATCAATTACGATATATCTCGTTCGTTGCAAGGCGTACTAAAAAAGGGGGTTCCATTGGACCGAGAACGGGAAGGAAAAAAGCGAGTGGATCCGCTAATTCCTGATCCTCAAATTAGTCCTTCCCACGGGGTATTGTATTATCTCAACGAATAAGTTAAAGTTATTGTAGGATTGAAATCTTGATATAATTTGAAAAATGAAGCGGCAAATCTAAGATAATAAAATAAGAAAGATAAAAATAAGACTTTCCCATTTATTTCGAGGATTAAACAAAAGGATTTGCAAATAAAAGCGCTAATGCCACGACCAGTCCATAAATTGTTAAAGCTTCCATAAAAGCCAGACTAAGCAATAAAGTACCTCGTATTTTACCCTCTGCTTCTGGTTGTCTCGCGATACCTTCTACGGCTTGGCCCGCAGCAGTCCCTTGTCCAACTCCAGGTCCAATAGAAGCCAGCCCTACAGCCAATCCAGCAGCAATAACGGAAGCAGCAGAAATCAGTGGATTCATGGTAAGCTCCTCGCATAAAAATAAAGAAATGGTTAATGATACAAGCAACCAATGAATTATGGCTTATTATT